AATAAAATAGAAAATAGGTTTAAAATGAATTTTCATTTTTCAATTGAGATTCCCAATAACATAACAATAATTAATAATACTTAAATTTTATATTTATTGGAATTAATTGAAATAAAATAGAATTAAGTACTAGGTTTCCCGTGAATTGCGAAATAGCTCCTTTATTGGAGCACTTCTGCCTTGCTTTGAACTAAGTAAGGGGAAGGAAGAAAACGAGTGGGGTAACACTAATTCTTCATTTTCAAATCAGCCCTTCCCTTGGATTATTTTATGAATGCATAAGTAATTATGTCGAAACGAAATTTGAATTTAAATATAATGTGAAAAAACAACCTGCACGACCATAAAGGAAATACAAATTGCTCATATATATTTTCTCGGATTAAACAAAAGGATTTGCAAATAAAAGGGCTAATGCTACAACCAATCCATAAATTGTTAAAGCTTCCATAAAAGCTAAACTAAGTAATAAAGTACCTCGTATTTTTCCCTCGGCCTCGGGCTGTCTCGCAATACCTTCTACGGCTTGGCCTGCAGCAGTACCTTGACCAACCCCCGGTCCAATAGAAGCAAGCCCTACAGCCAATCCAGCAGCAATAACGGAAGCGGCAGAAATCAGTGGATTCATGATAGATAAGTTCCTCACACAAAAAAAATAAATGGTTAATGATACAATCAACCAAAGAATTAGGACTGAATTATTCCATTGTAATATTCATAGAGTAGAAATAATAGAAATGATAATAATTAAACAAAAATGCCGAATTATCATTCTAATATATTAGAATTTTTAATTAATTTAAAATTTTTGAATCATTAGTATTAGTAAAGGCTTCATCTTTTTTAATTACTAAATTGGAAAGTTTTTTTGAATCAATTCAACTTACTGCATTTCCCTTTTTTTAAGCCTTCTTCGATCTTTTTCTTTAGTTTATCTGTTTATTTATTTTATTCACGGTTATAAATGAAACAAACCGAAAGACCTCGGTTGGCAGCTCTATCAAAATTCAAGTAGTACAAATTAAATATTCGTTGATATATAACTTGCCAATATCTAATATCAAATATACATGTGTTTCTTACATAACGTAAACCGCCTATATGTATCTTATGTATTTTTAATTAAATCTAATTTTAGAATCATTCTTCAAAACATCTAATCTAAAAAAATTAACCTATAATCATTAGATTTCACATATCTGGCGCAACCACTCTCTACTGACCAACTCCTTTTTTACACATCTCGTCATAATATATTTTTTTATATTACCATTAGAGTCTTTTGAGCGACACACGATTGGATCTAAACTTAAAAATCGAATCTTGCAAAGACTAATCAATGATGACCCTCCATGGATTCACCTATATAAGCTGCGGCTAAAGTTGCAAAAATAAGAGCCTGAATCCCACTTGTAAATAATCCGAGTAACATGACAGGTATAGGAACCACTAAAGGTACTAAAGAAACAAGAACAACAACTACTAATTCATCCGCTAATATATTTCCAAAAAGTCGAAAACTAAGTGATAGAGGTTTTGTGAAATCTTCTAAAATGTTAATGGGTAAAAGAATTGGAGTTGGTTGAATGTATTTACCAAAATAACCAAATCCTTTTTTTGTAAGACCCGCATAGAAATAGGCTACTGACGTGAGTAAAGCTAAAGCAACAGTAGTATTTATATCATTCGTGGGTGCGGCTAACTCCCCCTGAGGTAACTGTACGATTTTCCAAGGCAAAAGGGCCCCTGACCAATTAGAAACAAAAATAAATAGAAAAATAGTTCCAATAAAAGGAACCCAAGGGCGATATTCTTCGCCAATTTGAGTTTTGCTCACGTCTCGAATGAATTCGAGGACATATTCAACGAAATTCTGACCGCCTGTCGGAATGGTTTGTGGATTCCGAACAGCTATAGCAGCTGACCCTAGTAAGATCGCAATTACAACCCAAGAAGTTATAAGTACCTGGCCATGGATTTGGAAACCCCCTATTTGCCAATAAAAATGTTGACCTACTTCCACACCAGACATATCATAGAACCCCTTTAGTGTGTTGATTGAATATGATAGAATATTCATATTGTCCTCCGACAGAAATATAACTAAAAAAATTATTTTGATTCAACCGCCTCTTTCTCGACTTGTCTACTTTGTTTATTTAATTGATTTTGTTTAGGATACCTATTAATAACATAATATCCCCAGCCCTTTATTATTTTTGATATTCAGGATATCATAACCAATTCTAGTATAAATTAGGGGAATTTAATTGTGGATTTCATAAAAAATCAAGGATTTCTTACATAGCTAGAACGACCTTCACAAATTGCAAATACTAACTTGGTAAGAATTAATCGGATTGAGGATATAGCATCATCGTTTGCCGGAATCGAAATATCGGCGAGGTCCGGGTCACAATTTGTATCGATTAAACAAAGTGTTGGAATTCCCAAGGTAATACATTCTCGAAGGGCCGTATGTTCTTCTTGTTGATCAACGATGATTACAATATCGGGTAACTCTGTCATATATTTAATACCGCCCAGATATGTTTGCAAGTGAGATAATTGTCTCTTCAACACCGCGGCATCTCTCTTCGGGAGACGGGCGAGTCTCCCCGCCTTTTGTTCCATGCTTAAATCCCTGAATTTATGAAGTCTTGTTTCTGTAGTGGACCAATTCGTTAACATACCGCCAAGCCACTTTTTATTAACATAATGACATCGAGCCCTTATTGCCGCCCATGCTACTGAGTCAGCTGCTTTATTTTTTGTCCCAACAATTAAAAAATTTTTTCCTCTACTTGCGGCCTCAAAAACTAAATCACAAGCCTCTGATAAAAAACGAGCAGTTCTGGTAAGATTTATAATATGAATACCCTTGCATTTTGCAGAGATATAAGGTGACATTCGAGGATTCCATTTTCGAGTACCGTGACCAAAATGAACTCCCGCTTCCATCATCTCTTCCAAATTTATGTTCCAATATCTTCTTGTCATTTCTCCACACACTTTGAACTCTTTTTTTAATAAAGAGATGAGGTATCCTGAAATAAAAAATTGTTCCAACGGAACCTTCTTTTTTAACGTGGATTGGCCGTTGATGGCCAAACCATAAATTATTTATCTATTCGTTATATATATTTTTTTACATGATTTTATTCAATTAATTTTTAATAATTAAATGACAAAGATAAATGAATCTCTTCTCTTAAATCCCCAAAATCATTGTTGTTTTGATTTATGACCTAAATTCTTTGAAAAACAAAAATCCAATAATTCTCTGTGGTAAAATAAAATATCTCGCATTTCTCCCGCGAATAGAGGCTTGTTTTTTATTTTCAAAGGAATGCTAATGCTCTTATGTTGATTTGAACGGTGGACGAATCCCTTGAATCCAGTACCGACGGGTATCATCCCCCCCAGAACAACGTTTTCTTTGAGTCCTTTCAACCAATCAATACGGCCTCGAAGAGCTGCTTTTGCTAAAACTCGAGCAGTTTCTTGAAAACTTGCTTCGGATATAAAGCTTTGAGTATTCAGAGATGCTCTCGTTATTCCCAATAAGAAAGTTCGGTAACAGATCCCTTCTTCCAAAGCGCGCCCCGCCCGTTCTGCTCGAAACAATCCAATTAGTTCTCCGGGCAAAAAAACATTAGACATTCCATCCTCTGAAACTAAGACTTTGGATGTTATTTGCCGTACAATAATTTCGATATGCCTATTATGGATCTGCACCCCTTGGGATCGATAAACCTTTTGGATCTTATTAACCAAAGAGATACGACTTTGAGCTATAATTAGCTCAGCTCCAACTAAGAATCCCCATGGAATTCCAAGACTTTTTTTTATACGCTCGTTCCAACCATTAATCCTCTTTTCTAGATTCATTGATATTGAATCAACCGAACGAACTTCTAAGACTTGTTCCACTTTTGGCAGACCTTGCGTTATATCCCCAGACCTCGATTTTTCATATATAAATGTAACTAAAGTATCCCCTTCATAAATGAGTTTCCCATAATGACCATGAACTGTTGCTCCTGGGGTAGCCAAACGGGGCTTAGCCGATCTTATTACTACAGAATCAAAGTGAACAATTAGAACTTGACCCGATTTTAAATGCAGCCCATTTTTTATTATACATACATTTTCACAAAGAAATTGTCCAAGACACATTTTTGTAGATGTCTCGTCACAAAACTGGTAATGAAGAAAATACCAATGTAAATTGAATGGATTCAAAATGATGGTACTAAAAAAATCGGGGTTATAAATTCTTCCCTTTTCATCTATTAAATAATATTGATATTTAAAGACTTGAAAGGTTTGTTTTAATTTTAAATTGTAAAATTGTAAATAATTATTTACCAAAATCTGATTCTGAGTTATTAAATGGAAAAAAAAAAAATAATTCGCAAATTGAAGGACTGTTCCTAAAGGACCCAATGGGGTCTTAATTAGAATTGGGCGATCTTTTTTAATGGATTCTTTGTGATATTTTACACCGTTGGTTGTGAATGGACCCATTCGAAAACAATTGGATGATGACAAAATTATAAAAAACAGGCATTCCTTATTTTTATCCAACAACGTACGAACAGTTCCTTGATTTTGGTTAAATGATTGTTGAAGTTTTGTCTTTGAAGAAATGGACAAAAACAGATTCATATTCTTATGTTCTGATCCATAAAAATAAAAAAGGGGGGGGTCATTCCTTTTCCCTATATATGAAAGAGCCGCTTTCGCTAAATCGATCCTTAGGAAATCCCGAATTATACCTTTTGTCCTTACTTCAACAAAAGAAGCGCATACCTTTTCGATAAAAGCACTTTTTTTGTCTTGGCTCCAATTCAATACTAAACAAGTACGTACTAATTGAATACTTGTGTCACAAATTCCCCGAGTGACTTTGCCATTTCCATAAAGGATATAATTGAAAACTCGAAGTTGCACATTATCCCTTTCTTGCACCAGATCCTGAGGGAAAAGTGTTACTA